AGAATTATTCTTTATTAGACCATGATATTTGATTCGCCAAATACATCATTATTGTATATTCTTTCATATGTATAGCGCAACCTAATACTTGTTTTTCAAGTTTTGAATCTTTGACTTTTTATAAATCGAAATATTTAATATTAAAATAATAATAATAAAATAACTCTTGACAGTAATATATGTTGTAGTTGTATATGTAAATCCTAGATATGACAATATGCGGAATTCATCCATTAAAATGAAAAACAAGGGGGGGGGGTTGAAAAAGGAATGAATAGATGGGACGCATAACCGGATATGCTAAAATGAAAATACGAAAAAAAAGCTAATGAGATCGAATAATAAATAGAGTTCCGTTTCGAATTCGCTAGATAAAACAAAGTCTTGCCTGTTATGATAAATAAATCAAAGACTTTACGCAACATTTTTATTTTTTATTCATATATATATTTTTTTAACTAGGTTTCGGTTAGTTGAGCTTGAAAATGACTATTCCTTCATTGAAATTGAATAAGTAAAAATTTTAATTGCACATTCGCTTGGGCGGTACCAACGAAATTGAGTGCTTACTCCCATTTATTTTTGAATTAACCGATCAATTTGCTATCGAAGATTTTTTCTGTATTCGAAAAATTTCGCAACAAAATTTAACATATTTTTTTATTATGAGAATAAATCCTACTACTTCGGATCCAGAGGTTTCGATACGTGAAAAAAACAACCTGGGACGTATCGCCCAAATCATCGGCCCGGTACTGGATGTAGCCTTTCCCCCGGGCAAGATGCCTAATATTTACAATGCTCTGGTGGTTAAGGGTCGAGATACTCTTGGTCAAGAAATTAATGTGACTTGTGAAGTACAGCAATTATTAGGAAATAATCGAGTTAGAGCTGTAGCTATGAGTGCGACAGAGGGTTTAAAGAGAGGAATGGACGTGGTTGATATGGGAAATCCTCTAAGTGTTCCAGTCGGCGGCGCGACTCTAGGACGAATTTTCAACGTGCTTGGGGAACCTGTTGATAATTTAGGTCCTGTCGATACTCGCACAACATCTCCTATCCATAAATCCGCGCCTGCTTTTATACAATTAGATACAAAATTATCTATTTTTGAAACAGGAATTAAAGTAGTAGATCTTTTGGCTCCTTATCGTCGTGGGGGAAAAATTGGACTATTCGGTGGGGCTGGCGTGGGTAAAACAGTACTAATTATGGAATTGATCAACAACATTGCCAAAGCTCATGGTGGTGTATCCGTATTTGGTGGAGTAGGCGAACGGACTCGTGAAGGAAATGATCTTTACATGGAAATGAAAGAATCTGGAGTCATTAATGAACAAAATCTTGCAGAATCAAAAGTGGCCCTAGTCTACGGTCAGATGAATGAACCGCCGGGAGCTCGTATGAGAGTAGGTCTGACTGCCTTAACTATGGCAGAATATTTCCGAGATGTTAATGAGCAAGACGTACTTCTATTTATCGACAATATCTTCCGTTTCGTACAAGCAGGATCCGAAGTATCCGCTTTATTGGGTAGAATGCCTTCTGCTGTGGGTTATCAACCCACCCTTAGTACCGAAATGGGTTCTTTACAAGAAAGAATTACTTCTACGAAAAAAGGGTCCATAACCTCTATTCAAGCAGTTTATGTACCTGCAGACGATTTGACTGACCCCGCTCCTGCCACCACATTTGCACATTTAGATGCGACTACCGTACTATCAAGAGGATTAGCTGCCAAAGGTATCTATCCAGCGGTAGATCCTTTAGATTCAACGTCAACTATGCTACAACCTCGAATCGTTGGTGAGGAACATTATGAAACTGCGCAACAAGTCAAGCAAACTTTACAACGTTACAAGGAGCTTCAGGACATTATAGCTATCCTGGGGTTGGACGAATTATCTGAAGAGGATCGCTTAACCGTAGCAAGAGCACGAAAAATAGAGCGTTTCTTATCACAACCTTTTTTCGTAGCAGAAGTATTTACGGGTTCTCCGGGAAAATATGTTGGTCTAGCGGAAACTATTAGAGGGTTTAAATTGATCCTTTCCGGAGAATTTGATTCTCTTCCTGAACAGGCCTTTTACTTAGTGGGTAACATCGATGAAGCTACTGCGAAGGCTACGAACTTAGAAATGGGGAGTAAATTGAAGAAATGACCTTAAATCTTAGTGTACTGACTCCGAATCGACTTGTTTGGGATTCAGAAGTAAAAGAAATCATTTTATCTACTAATAGTGGACAAATTGGCGTATTACCAAATCACGCGCCGATTGCCACAGCTGTTGATATAGGTATTTTGAAAATACGCCTTAATAACCAATGGTTAACGATGGCTCTGATGGGCGGTTTTGCTAGAATAGGCAATAATGAAATAACTATTTTAGTAAACGATGCGGAGAAGAATAGTGACATTGATCCACAAGAAGCTCAGCAAACTCTTGAAATAGCAGAAGCTAACTTGAGAAAAGCCGAAGGCAAGAGACAAACAATTGAGGCAAATCTAGCTCTCAGACGAGCTCGGACACGAGTCGAGGCTCTCAATACGCTTTGATTTTGTAACTAGCTGACGTGCAAAAAAAAAAGAACGTATAAAAAAATAGGATCAAAAAGCGAGAAAAACAAAAAAAGAAAAAAGAGGGTTACAAAAACTTATTAGACACCATGATCGTGGTGTCTAATAAGTTATACCTACTATTGGATTTGAACCAATGACTCCTGCCGTATGAAAGCAATACTCTAACCACTGAGTTAAGTAGGTTTTTTATCATCGTAAAGAGAAGGAATATGGATACCTACCACATCGATAGGATTATAAATCCAATATTCTTTCTAAGCAATACCAATAACCAACGAGATCAAAGAGATATAATGTTTGATCATGTAATATTAATCTTGACAAGAAATTATCTACATGATAAGATAAAATGTGTATCACAAACACAAGGGCTATAGCTCAGTTAGGTAGAGCACCTCGTTTACACGTGCGCCGAAGTTTTTCAAAGGAGTCCATCACGCAATCAAACTAATTGATTGATCTTATTAATAAATCGATGTCTTACTCCATTATTTTTTTTAGGAAAAAAAAGAGGGGAACAATAGCCTGACATTAGGTCCTATTAAAGTACCCCGTTAAGTAGGGAATGAATAGAACCCATCATTGATTTGAGATATTGATAGGGTGAATACCCAGCCTACTCAATGCTAGGCAGAATGAGTATAAGGAACTCAAAAAAGCTCTTTTCGTTCTATGAACCTTAAGGTGTATCAAGTTTCATGTTTGATTTTTTAATCAGGATGTTAGAGACTATATTTAACTTAAGTTGATCTAGACCAAAAGCAAACCTACGTCAAGAGAACCCTTCTTTGAAACACTTTGGTAGTTCTTCTGTATTGTATTAGAATTAAAAAAATCAATCAGAGTACTTGGAACCATTTATTATCTTTTTTTTTAAGAAAAAATATGGTAGACTAACTGATCTTTATATCAGTTAATGAAAGAGCCCAATGCAAAAAAATGCATGTTGGGTCTTTGAAAGAGTTCGAATCATTTTGATAATAATAAGTTCCAACTCTTTTACCGAGCAGGTCTACGGTTCGAGTCCGTATAGCCCTAACCCTAACTAAGAAATTTATTCTAATAAACGACATTCAAATAAAAAAAATTGGATAATTTTTTTACTTACATTATTTTTTTACTTACATTATTGTATTCTTTATTTCTAACTGGTTACTTTCAATTGCTTGGTTCATAAAAAAAATTCCCATACCATAAACCACCAGTCCTCGGGATAGTTCAGAATAAAACGTAAAACCTATTTTATTTCAATGGATCCAATTACTATCTATCTATATAGATACTTATAATCTATATAGATACTTAATAATTTAGAATAAACTTTTTTTTCATTAATTTTCATAGTCGTAAGTGGATTTTTTTATATGAATTTTCCTCGTTCACTGGCTACAATCAAAAAGTTCATAATACTTTATATTTTTGTATTCCCACTCAATCTTGGTTACTTTTTTTCTGACACGGCCCTGTTTAAAGATAAAAACATAAATTTAATTAAATTCAACCCAAATTAAATCTAGCTAATACTAAGTATTATGGGTATGGTAAAGTCTTACTGAATTTTTTGATACGTCATAATTTTAAAAACAAAGAGATTTTTCTAAAAAATTTTTTTTATTTATAAATTTATAAATAAAACATAAACAAAATTTCATAAACAGAAAAAAAAAATTACTAATATTATTATATTATAAATAATATATTATTAATAATATAATAATATTTAGTAATAGAAACATGGAAACATTAAATAATAAGTGTACTGAAAATAAGATTACAATCAATAAATCTTATTTTGAGATGTCTACCACAGCAACCAAACGAAAATAAATGATTCGATTAACCTGAATTTTTGTTTTGACTCAAGAGTTCTATATCCCTTGCCCAATCCACTCCGATTGGAATTGATTAAGCGGGTATTTTTTCCACATTCATAGGAGTTCGTCTATGTTTCTGCTTTACGAATATGATATTTTCTGGGCATTTTTAATAATATCAAGTGCTATTCCTGTTTTAGCATTTCTAATTTCCGGAGTTTTATCTCCAATTGGGAAGGGGCCGGAGAAACTTTCTAGTTATGAATCAGGTATAGAACCGATCGGGGATGCTTGGTTACAATTTAGAATCCGTTATTATATGTTTGCTCTGGTTTTTGTTGTTTTTGATGTTGAAACAGTTTTTCTGTATCCGTGGGCAATGAGTTTCGATGTACTGGGGGTATCTGCTTTTATAGAAGCTTTAATTTTCGTGCTTATCCTAATTCTTGGTTTAGTTTATGCATGGCGAAAGGGAGCATTAGAATGGTCTTAGTTCGTTTCCTGAATACTTGTACAATAACAATAAAAAAAGTAAAAAAAAAACATTGAAACAATTATGAATTCCATTAAGTTTACCGTACTTGATCGAACAACAAAAAGTTCAG